ATACAATTTCTTATACAATTTCTCTTGTAATTTCTTCTTTTTGGTCTCATAAAATAGAAAAGATAAAAGAATTATGTACATATGAAATCTAACATATAAAAGAATAAATATTTATAGGTAATGTTCGGGAAGAAGGGGACATCTTTTTCCGTTTTAGGGACAGGAAGATCTCATCTATCGGATCATTGTATATATCCATTTTAGTTATGGATTCCACGTACAAATCAAAATCAAAGTGATCTTTAACTACATATGCATCTGATCATATACGTATTACAATAAAAAAAAAAACTAAGGAGGATTTTCAATGCGAGATATAAAAACATATCTCTCCGTGGCACCTGTGCTAACTACTCTATGGTTCGGGTCTTTAGCAGGTCTATTGATAGAGATCAATCGTTTATTCCCGGATGCATTGGCATTCCCTTTTTTCTCATTCTAGTTATTGACGTGGGAAGAAATAAAGAAGATTAGAGATAGAATAAATTCTCTGTGACTAGTTCCTCCCCCTTTCACTTTCGTTGTTCAGGAAGAAAAGGTAAAGAATAAGAGTTGATTCAACCTTGGCTAAACTAGGGTTCAGGATAGAATGAATAGGGGGAGAGTAGAAATAGAAAAGTGGATCCAGGGCAGGCTATTCGAGATCATACAAGATACTTAAATAAAATACTGGGATTAGGAATAATAATTGATAGTTAGAAATCATTTTATTACTTATTATTTTTTTACTCTATTGATTGCAACGAAATCTTTCATATCATGAATTTCATTTCCAGTTAGCAACTTCTAGTTATTTTTCGTTCCCGTCTTCTTCTTCGGTTCGTATCAAAAATAGAAGAGTTGAGTGACTTCAAAATCCAAAGGGGGTTCATGGCCGCGGGGAAAGATGTCAGAGTAAGAGTTATTTTGGAGTGTACCAGTTGTGCCCAAAACGGTGCCAATAAGAAATCACCAGGCGTTTCCAGATATATTACTGAAAAGAATCGACACAATACGCCCGGCAGATTGGAATTGAGAAAATTCTGTCCCTATTGTTACAAGCATACAATTCATGGGGAGATAAAAAAATAGATTGAATAGGACACCATTCCAAGCAACGGGAAGGAATTACATATATATGAACAAATCAAATCCTATTTTTGGCGGATCCGAATGAATGGAGAAATAAAATAGGCTTTTAGAGAGAAGGAATAAACCATGGATAAGTCTAAGCGAGCTTTTCATAAATCCAAGCGATCTTTTCGTAGGCGTTTGCCCCCAATTGGATCGGGGGATCGAATTGATTATAGAAACATGAGTTTAATTAGTCGATTTATTAGTGAACAAGGAAAAATATTATCTAGACGAGTCAATAGATTGACCTTGAAACAACAACGATTGATTACTATTGCTATAAAACAAGCTCGTATTTTATCTTCGTTACCTTTTCTTAATAATGAGAAACAGTTTGAGAGAACCGAGTCGACCCCTAGAACTACAGGTACTAGAGCCAGAAAAAAATAGGCCTACTCCTCAATTGAATCAGAATGAAAATCGGAACTGAGATTGATGCTCTGTTCGAAAAAGCCGGAGATTCAGATTTGATTGTCGCGTCGTAAGAAAAAAAAAAAAAAAAACAAGAATAGGGGAAGAAATCTTTCTTTATTGAAACGCGTTCGTTCATTCCTACTACTTATCATATAAATTTCGACTCTACCTTCCCGGAGGTCATTCTCCGGGGAACTCCGTTTAAATCATTCCGACGAATTCCTGCCAATCTCCTTAGTTGCCGATCTGATCTCATTGGAAATCATGTAAAGACAATTCCTATTTGCTATAGCTAGTTGTGCAGGTATTTTACGATTAAGAAGCAACTGCCCCTTGTACAGATCATGTATTAATCGACTATAGGATCCCCCATTCTCACGAGTTACTGCATTTATCCGAGTGATCCACAAACGACGAAAATCTCTCTTTTGCCTGCCTCTATCCCGATGAGCGGAAACCAAAGCTCTCATTTTCTGTTGAGTAGTAGTTCGAGTAAGTCTCGAATGGGCCCCCCGAAAGGTTGATGCAAATAAAAAAATTTTTGTTCGACGTCTCCGAGCTATATATCCGCGTCTCACTCTGGTCATTAAATATGTAATATAATTTCACTTTGATGAATAACTAATTGATTTCTTTTCTTTGAGTCATTCTTTTCCCCTCTCCTAGTCTATTAATAACAAAACAGATTTTTCCGATGTATAAAATACAAATTCCAATGGCTTTTGCTACTATGACCTTCCCAACCACGATTTGCTATTTCTTCCGGGCATTTCATCTCGAAATAAGAAATTGTACCGGTACTAGATACTAGGTATAAAATAAATAGTGGGTTCCATCGTTTCTATGGTTACTTCTTAAACGGTGAGGCCCTTTCTATACACCGGAGCCCCTTCCCTTATTGATTTAATCAATAATGTTATTGTGAACTTGTACAGTTCACACTGTTTTGCTCTACCCATCAATTATTCAGATAATAGGTCTTTTCACAATGAGATCTATCCATACAGTAACGGCATTTAATTAGGAAGGTTGGCTAGGTAGCTGACCTTGTTAGTCCGTTCTTGCAAGAGTAGGAGCATAATATTTCTGCTTTTTGAATACTATTTCCCCCCGCTTAATGGATAACCATTTGCTACCAATGAGGAATTGCTTCTCATCTCAAATTGAGGCGATTGGATTTGCACCAATGGAAACCATAAATTCCATACACAATAGAGGTATATGATAGATCTTTTTTTGTTAGATAGTGAGTGGAGTTCTTCCATTCTATCCTATTCTTTGGTACTGGTCATTGATACTGGAAAATTTTTGTATTTTGTCCAGCCCATGATCTGAACAGAACGAGTCGCACATACACCCTAGTACAAGTTCCTCTACGCTGAGGACATCCTCGAAGAGCGGGGGATTTCGTGACATTTCTGATTGGCTGTCTTGTGTTTCTAATAAGTTGTTTAATAGTTGGCATTCTGAATCGTATACAGAATCGTCTGGTTTAGATCGATCTTAACCGGATGATTCTAAATGACTTCCGTTTAATATTTGACTTTGTCCCGCGGAAGAAGATAAAATCTCGAATCACGGTTGATTCGAATTATGGTTCGAAATGGAATCACTGATTTACGCGAAATCTCCGGTGGTATTTTTGATCGCTACAAGATCCACAACGCCATGAGCTTGGGCTTCTTTTGCTGACATAAAAACATCCCTTTCCATGTCTTCGGATACAACCCATAAGGGGTTGCCGGTTCTTTGTGCATAAACCCTTGCGAGGGTTTCGCGGAGTTTCAGTAGCTCCTCCGCTTCCAAGAGAACGTCTCCAGTTTGCGCCTGATAAAAAGAAGTAGCAGGTTGGTGGATCATAACCCTGATGATATAACATAATGAACGGTTCCTCTATCTCGTATGATTGGGCGAAAGGGAAGGGATAAAGAATAAAAAAAAAGAGAGAGAAGAAAAAAAGATAGAATTGAACAACCGTACAGGCATCTTTTGTGCATTGCATACGGCTCTGCAATGGAATTTACCCTTCCCCTTCCATCGAAGAAAGAGAAAACTAGAATCTATCAGACCCAGAGCGTTGGATGATCCATTTACCACCCTTCCCCTCGGAGGAGTCAAAAATACTATGATGGTTCCGTTGCTTTCTATATTTATCTCTTCTGTAATTCAGCAATCCCAAAGTTTCTTTCTGATCCGATCAAATAAGCAAAAAAAAAAAAAGGGGGGTTTGTGACGCTGAAATGGACCCCCGATACATAAGAGCAAACCGGAAATAACCATTGTTTCATACTACTATCTCGATACATAATTTCATTTATGAAAAAGCAAGAAGGGTTTGCTTATATCGAACTAGAAGTGCCATGCTATTATTACTTAATATTCCATATGGCGAAGGCATAGTCTTCTTTTTTCTCTCAAATCAAAAATCATTGGCGCCAAGCGTGAGGGAATGCTAGACGTTTGGTAAATTCTCCTCCAACCAGGATGAGAGATCCCATTGAGGCGGCTAATCCCATGCATATTGTATGTATGTCTGGTGGCACAAATTGCATAGTATCATAAACAGCTAGTCCTGATATTACCCATCCACCGGGGGAGTTTATAAACAGATAGAGATCCTTGGTAGCATCTTCTATACTGAGATATACCATGAGACTAACAATCTGGTTCGAGATCTCGCTATCAAGCTCTTGGCCTAAAAAAAGTAATCTTTCTCGATGAAGTCGGTTGATTAGGACAAAATTGTATTCCTTAGGAACCGTATACGCACCTTTCGATGCATACGGTTCAATAAATTGCGAAAAACAAAAGAATCAATGTGTTGATTCCAGCCCTTCCAGCCCTATTTCTTTTCTTTTTTCGTAGCAGGTTTTTTCCTGAGGAAGGGTTTTGTTTTTTCTTCCATTTTCCAAGAAACATGAGTTTTTGTTCGCCCCCCCTATAAAAAAAAGAATTCACTGAACTTATTGAACTACCCTCTCATTGATATATTGTTTCATCGAGATCCAAACCACGATGTAATTTTCTTGTTCCTGAATGGGCCTCTTCAATTCTTTTAGGTTTATGCTCTACTCCGGATAAAGATCCGCCCGAATTCTATTTGCACATATAGGACAAATGATCCCAGTAACCGCTTCTTTACGACTTTTTTTTTTGCAATCCCTTTCATGCCTTCCGCCCAATCTTCGATGTATTTATCGTATTACTTCATTGATTGGCAGTTTGAGATCACTCATATGGTATAAATATGAATCGTTTATGATACAAGTGGTAATCATACATATATTACCAATTTGGTATTTTCTGAACGGAGCCTGGATACTTCAGTTTCTTGGTCCAAGCCAACCATAGATTATTCTAATTGATAATATTTATATTTATCCCCAAAATGGAATTTATTGATCTAATTGCACTTCACGCTCCGAATTATTGATAGTTCAATCAATCTTTCTTGGACGAAAGAGAGGATATCTCGATGGGGGGAGAGAACGGGGAAATTCCATATGACCCAATATGTCTGACAAGTCGCACTATACGTCAATCCAAACTGCATCTGCCTCTCCAGGACTCCGAAAAGGTACTTTTGGAACACCAATGGGCATTAAATTCAAGAAAAATAAGTACTATACTTCACTTTGATGCGGAGACGTAACAATGGTTTTATTGTCTTGATGATATTGCCGTTTATTGGATTTGATCCATAGATTGGAAGATTCATGGAGGAAGGCGCAATGAATAAATGAAAATTATGACGAAGCATTCGCTCACAAAAAATGGGCCAATTCCCCCATTGCGTATTGGTACTTATCGGGTATAGAATAGATCTGCTTCTCTTTGTTTTGTTCCTACGAACGGAATCATTCCATTATTACTATTACCAACGGAAGGGAATAAATATTAACCCTTGCTCCGAGATAATCCACTGAAAAGGTGAGGGCCATAGCATAGTCTTTTCCAATGCGATAAAGTTACATAGTGTCTATTTTTCTTTGATGAAGGGGTAGTTCCATGGGTTTGCCTTGGTATCGTGTTCATACCGTCGTATTGAATGATCCTGGTCGGTTGCTTTCTGTCCATATAATGCATACAGCTCTAGTTTCTGGTTGGGCCGGTTCGATGGCTCTATACGAATTAGCAGTTTTTGATCCCTCTGATCCCGTTCTTGATCCAATGTGGAGACAAGGTATGTTCGTTATACCCTTCATGACTCGTTTAGGAATAACCAATTCATGGGGTGGATGGAGTATCACAGGAGGAACTATAACGAATCCGGGTATTTGGAGTTACGAGGGTGTGGCCGGGGCACATATTGTGTTTTCTGGCCTGTGCTTCTTGGCAGCTATCTGGCATTGGGTGTATTGGGACCTAGAAATATTCTGTGATGAACGTACGGGAAAACCCTCTTTGGATTTGCCCAAGATCTTTGGAATTCATTTATTTCTCTCAGGGGTGGCTTGCTTTGGGTTTGGCGCATTTCATGTAACAGGCTTGTATGGTCCTGGAATATGGGTGTCTGATCCTTATGGACTAACCGGAAAAGTGCAATCTGTAAATCCAGCGTGGGGCGCGGAGGGTTTTGATCCTTTTGTTCCGGGAGGAATAGCTTCTCATCATATTGCAGCGGGGACTTTGGGTATATTAGCAGGTCTATTCCATCTTAGTGTCCGCCCACCCCAACGTCTATACAAAGGATTACGTATGGGCAATATTGAAACTGTACTTTCCAGTAGTATAGCTGCTGTGTTTTTTGCAGCTTTCGTTGTTGCTGGAACTATGTGGTACGGTTCAGCAACGACTCCGATCGAATTATTTGGTCCCACTCGTTATCAGTGGGATCAGGGATACTTCCAGCAAGAAATATATCGAAGAGTTGGTACCGGGCTAGTCGAAAATCTGAGCTTATCAGAAGCTTGGTCTAAAATTCCCGATAAACTCGCTTTTTATGATTACATCGGTAATAATCCGGCGAAGGGAGGATTATTCAGAGCGGGCTCAATGGACAACGGAGATGGAATAGCTGTTGGATGGTTAGGACACCCCATCTTTCGAGATAAAGATGGGCATGAGCTTTTTGTACGCCGTATGCCCACTTTTTTTGAAACATTTCCAGTGGTTTTGGTAGATGGAGACGGAATTGTGAGAGCCGATGTTCCTTTTAGAAGGGCGGAATCGAAGTATAGTGTCGAACAAGTAGGTGTAACTGTTGAGTTCTATGGTGGCGAACTCAATGGAGTCAGTTATGGCGATCCGGCTACTGTGAAAAAATATGCTAGACGTGCCCAATTGGGTGAAATTTTTGAATTAGATCGTGCTACTTTGAAATCCGATGGTGTTTTTCGTAGCAGTCCGAGGGGTTGGTTCACTTTTGGACATGCCTCGTTTGCTTTGCTCTTCTTTTTCGGACACATTTGGCACGGCGCTAGAACCTTGTTCAGAGATGTTTTTGCCGGTATTGACCCAGATTTGGATGCTCAAGTGGAATTTGGAGCATTCCAAAAAATTGGAGATCCAACTACAAGGAGACAAGTAGTCTGATACAACATTGCTCTGGTATGTTTCGCCTCTATTTTATTTTCTTTTTGATTGGTATTGGTATAGGGTTAGGGTACCGGAAAAGTATTGATTTGAATCAACGCCTTTTCTTTGACTCTTGCCCCCCTTTTTTTTTCTGGGAAATGATCCCAAATGAACAGGTGTGGAAGCTATAATTGTAAACTAAACCACGATCGAATCTATGGAAGCATTGGTTTATACATTCCTCTTAGTCTCGACTCTAGGGATAATTTTTTTCGCCATCTTTTTTCGCGAACCGCCTAAGGTTCCGAATAAAAAGATGAAATGATTTTTCATTATCTCAATTGAAACAATGAACCTCCCGCATTGGGAGGTTCATTATTTCAACTAGTCCCCGTGTTCCTCGAATGGATCTCTTAGTTGTTGAGAGGGTTGCCCAAAAGCGGTATATAAGGCGTACCCAGTAAAGCTTACAAGTGAACCAGATATGGAGATGGCGACTAGAGTTGCTGTTTCCATTATTAGGTAATTTCAAGACCACGATGGATCTACGATAAGATCGTTTATTTACAATGGAATGGTATACAAAGTCAACAGATCTCACAACCAATGCAATAGGATTTATGGCTACACAAACCATTGAGGGGAGTTCCAGCGGATCTGGGCCAAGACGAACGATTATAGGGGATTTATTAAAACCATTGAATTCAGAATATGGTAAAGTAGCTCCTGGATGGGGAACTACCCCCTTTATGGGTGTTGCAATGGCTCTATTTGCGATATTCCTATCTATTATTTTGGAGATTTATAATTCTTCCGTTTTACTGGATGGAATTTCAGTGAGTTAGGTCCAGAAGAACCAGGAAGTCCGGCGCTTTTCAATAAAAAAAGAATCACTTAGGATTCGCCTTTCTAGGTTTTTCTGGTAGTTCGACCGTGGAATTATTTTGTTTCGGTATTTCCGGAATATGAGTGTGTGACTTGTGATAAGTGATCCTATTGATAGTACAGAGAGCGGGCCTGTCATCTCGATAGAGATGGTTCTACCTCGTCGGATATTCATTCGAGTATCTGGAGCACGGACTCTATGGAATAGAATAGATTAAGAAATATTTGAACTATGATTCATACCTACTATTCAGACCTCGCGACCGGACTCCAAAAAATTTTCAAAGAGGTATTTCATAAATCGAACAATTTTTCTTCCTTCAGAATCATGCTTATTTTGACCGAAGAACAAATCTTTCTCTGGATTTTTAGTCATTACACCTTTTCATTAAATAAGTGATGATCGAACGGTTTTTACTCAGAGAACCTTTGGTTTTGCTTGGGGCTTTGTTGAATCATCGTGGTTCTAGTATGAATCTGAGGTTTCAACCAATTTATAGGGTCTCAACAAGAGAATTCCTATCCATTCAATAGTTAATCTGCATTACGCACAAACAAAAACAAGAAATAGGGTAAGAGAACATTCAAGAGGCCTGTAACGATCGACATAAAGATGAATGCGCCAACTTGATATTGTGGCATTATCATCACAAAGAAGAGATTCCGGCTTTTGGTTCGTTCGTATCTTCAGGGAAGATTGAATCGAGTGGCTAAAAAGTTTCAAACCAAACTTTCTATTACATATCTGTTGGAATCAGTATTTGGGTGTTTCCGCTTGAGCCGTACGAGATGAAATTCTCATATACGATTCTCAGAGGGGGAGTATCCTTGGTTTACCTATCTCAATAAAGTATATGATTGGTTCGAGGAGCGTCTCGAGATTCAGGCGATTGCAGATGATATAACTAGTAAATATGTTCCTCCTCATGTCAACATATTTCATTGTCTAGGAGGGATCACACTTACTTGTTTTTTAGTACAAGTAGCTACGGGTTTTGCTATGACTTTTTACTATCGTCCGACCGTTACAGAGGCTTTTGCCTCTGTTCAATACATAATGACTGAAGCCAACTTTGGTTGGTTAATCCGATCAGTTCATCGATGGTCAGCAAGTATGATGGTCCTAATGATGATCCTGCACGTATTTCGCGTTTATCTTACAGGTGGGTTTAAGAAACCTCGCGAGTTGACTTGGGTTACGGGTGTGGTTCTGGCTGTATTGACTGCATCTTTTGGCGTAACTGGTTATTCCTTACCTCGGGACCAAATTGGTTATTGGGCAGTGAAAATCGTGACCGGCGTACCTGAGGCTATCCCTGTCATAGGATCGCCTTTGGTAGAGTTATTACGTGGAAGTGCTAGTGTGGGTCAATCCACTTTGACCCGTTTTTATAGTTTACACACTTTTGTATTACCTCTTCTTACTGCCGTATTTATGTCAATGCACTTTCCAATGATACGTAAACAAGGTATTTCAGGTCCTTTATAGAATAGATCATATATCATTTCGGGTAGGAACAATAGTATTTCATTGCTACAAATATGGATTATTGAAAAGAATAAGACATGTTATTTGGATATTTCCCTTCAACTCCGAAGTATTTTTTATTTGATACGAATAGTTGAAGTGAATTCTCGGAAGAGAGATGGATTATGGGAGTGTGTGACTTGAACTATTGATTGGGCCATGCAGATATATAATTTTATCCGCCACATTGGAATTCACACCCAAATGTGTCTCTGTTCCAACCACCACGTAAGTACCCCCAGGATAGGCTGGTTCGCTTGAGGAGAATCTTTTCTATGATCAGACCCGAATCATGTCTCGTGCACGAGCAGGCTCCGTAAGATCCAGTAGAATAAGTGATGTGGCATGATCCAGATTATGTTCTATCTATTCCACTTACTTATAGCTTAGCTTATAGTATGGAAATGCATTCATTTCCTCTGCATTGATCCCGATCTATGATACTATCGGAGTGAAACAGGGGATCTAAGGAAGAACAGAGGCTAGACTGTATTAGTAACAAGTAAATCCTTTGTATGTAAGAAGACCCGAGATATTGGGGGG